TTTTTCATCTCCGATCACTCGATAATTTCCACAAGCGCAAATTCCACTCTTTATAGGCCCAAAAATCCTTTCACAAAATAATCCATCTTTTTCCGGTTTATTAGTTTTGTAATGAAAAGTATAGGGTTTTGTCACCTCTCCAACTATCTCTCCATTAGGTATTATTTTAGTGGCCCAAGCACTTATTTGCTGAGGAGAAACTGATCCAATCCGGAGTTGTTGATGTTTATACCGATCGATCATATAAGAAAAAGTGTGATTCATTCCGATTAAACTTCCTTCCTATTAATCTGGAAATTCTTCTCAGATACAAGGAAATGATTCAGGTCCAGAGCCAAAGATCGTAGTTCTCGAACAAGTAATCGAAAAGATTCTGGAGCATCTTCTGGTTTAGGTATTGTTCCTCCAATGATAGTGGTACCAAGTACTTCTTGACGAGCTCTAATATGATCAGATTTATAAGTAAGCATCTCTTGTAAAATATGAGCAACACCAAACCCCTCTAGAGCCCAAACCTCCATTTCGCCTACCCGTTGTCCCCCCTGCTTGGAACGGCCTCTAAGGGGTTGTTGTGTAACAAGTGCATAATGTCCACTAGAACGTCCGTGTATTTTATCATCAACCTGATGAATTAATTTCAAGATATAGGGCTTTCCGATTATCACAGGCTGCTCAAACGGATCTCCTGTTCTTCCATCAAAAATTCGACTTTTTCCTGGATACTCGGGTTCAAATACCCATGGATTGGCTGTTTGCTTACTGGCTTCATATAATTCAGAAAACACTAGTTTTCTTGAAGCCTCTTGTTCATATCTCTCATCAAAAGGGGCTATTCGATAATGTCTATCTAGCAGACTTCCCGCCAACCCAAGCGAGCATTCAAATATCTGTCCTACATTCATTCGTGAGGGTACTCCTAATGGGTTGAAGACCATATCCACGGGTCTTCCGTCTTGCAAATAAGGCATATCCTGTCTAGGCAAAATTTTTGAAATGATACCTTTATTTCCATGTCTTCCAGCTACTTTATCACCTACTTTGATTTCACGTTTCTGTGAAATATATACACGAATTTTTTCTGGGTTATAACTTGAACCCCCCTTTTTCTGAACCCATCTCACATCAATAACTCGACCTCTACCACCTATAGGCAATTTTAAACAAGTTTCTTTTGAAGTCGATACCTGAATACCCAGTATGGCCCTTAATAATCGATCTTCCGGAGCATAGGATGATTCTTTCGCCACCTGAGGTGTTAATTTACCTACTAAAATATCACCCGTTTCAACCCAGGATCCTAGCATCACAATTCCATTTTTGTCTAAATTTCGGAGTAAACGGCCTTCTAGATGCGGTATTTCCTTAGTGATCCTTTCAGGACCTTGGGTTGTCACATGAGTCTGAATTTCATATTTCCGTATGTGGAAAGAAGTATAAATATCACCATATACTAGACACTCACTAATGAGTACCGCATCTTCAAAATTGTATCCTTCCCATGGCATATAAGCCACTAATATATTTTTCCCCAAAGCAAGTTCCCCACCAACTGTAGCAGCACCATCCGCTAAAATTTGTCCCTTTTTAATGCACTTACCCCGTCGAACCTGAGGTTTTTGATGCATACAAGTATTTTTGTTTGAGCGTTGATACATAATTAATGGAATGCCTAGAGTATTATCCCCATTACCCGATAAAATTATCTTCTTAGTGTCAGTATAAAGTATTTTTCCCGCCTGTTCGGCTATAGCGGGAACTCCTGAATCTAAAGCCACTTGGCGTTCCAATCCAGTTCCAACAATGCACTTTTCGGACCGAGAAAGTGGAACTGCTTGACGTTGCATATTAGAACTCATTAAAGCACGATTCGCATCATTATGTTCGATAAAAGGAATTAGGGAAGCTCCAATGGAAAAATATTGGAAAGGAAAAATGCTTCGAAGATGAACCTCTTCCCATGCGATAGTCAAAAATTCTTGGCGGTATCGAGCTGGAACAGCCTGTTCTTCTTGAATGCCCCGATTAAGAGCCAAAGAATTTCCTGCCGCTATCATATAATATTCATCTTGACTTGGTGATAAAAAAAGCATCCGTATCCGTGCTTTTTTTGATTTCTCAAAGAATTCATAAAATGGACTTTCTAACGACCCCCAATCCCCAATCCTGGCATGAATTGCTAAAGATCCAATAAGTCCAACATTGATCCCTTCAGACGTGTCAATGGGGCAAATACGACCATAGTGACTAGGATGGATATCTCGTATCCGAAAATTAGCAGTTCGTCCCGTTAATCCGCCAGGGCCCAAATAACTCAATTTTCTCCCATGAACGATTTGTGTCAATGGATTAGTTCGATCCAAAACTTGAGATAATGGGTGTAATCCGAAAAAGGATTCATAAGTAGTTGTTAACGGAGTTGCAGTTACCAAATTCTGAGGAGTCGGTATCAATTTATGTTTAATTGCTCCGCATATAGTTCCCTTAACTACATTTTCTAAACGAGCCAGAGCCAATCCGAACTGGTCTTGTAAAAGATCCGCTACAGAGCGAATACGCTTATTTTTCAAATGATTCATATCATCAAGTGTACCCATTCCAAATTTCATGCCAATCAAATGATCGGCAGCTGCTAATATATCTCGTGGTAACAAAAATATATTGTTCTGAGGTATAGTAAGATTAAGTCTCCAGTTAATATTTCGGCGACCAATCCTTCCTAATTCACACCTTTGGTGAAAGAATTTTTTTTGTAATTCCTTACATAAGGATTCAGAAAATATTGGATCCCCACCTACACAAGAAAATTGTTGATAAAACTCCAAAATAGCATTTTCTTTTGACCCAATTTGTTTTTTCTCCTTATCGGTCAAAAAAGACAAGAAAATTTCAGGGTAGCAAACATTCTCTAGAATTTCTCTTAGATTCAAACCCATAGCTGATGATAGAACTAGAATAGATATTTTCTGTTTCCGACTCACACGAGCCCATATCCTTGCTTTTTTATCAATCTCTAATTCTAACCTGCCTCCCCAATCTGATATTATGGTGCCGGTATAGACCGAAATCCCGTTATGATCCAATTCTGACTGGTAATAGATACCAGGACTTTGCAATATTTGATTGATCACAATTCTGTATATTCCGTTTACTATAGAAGTTCCAAGGGAATTCATTAAAGGAATGTTTCCAATAAAAATTCGTTGTTCTTGCATATTCCTACTGGTTTTCCAAATTAATCCCGCGGATACGTATAATTCAGAAGAATATGTAAGTGATTCATATACAGCATCACGTTCTTTTATCAGAGGTTCTACCAATTGATATGTTTCCACAAATAATTGAAATTCAATTTCTTGATCTATATCTTCAATTTTTGGAAATTTAGAAACTTCTTCTATTAAACCCTGATCAATAAACCGATAAAATCCTTCAAATTGTATCTGATTAAATCCGGGTATTGTGGATGTTCCCTCTTTTCCATCCCCGAGCATCTTTTTAAAATTTCCCATTTATCCCGTTTATTGCAAAAATGCCATCCCATCTTTCATTCTTCACCGAATCATATCCATAGAATTCGATTTAGCAATAATGGAATTTCTATTCTGTTTACTGAATCACATGAAATTTTATCCAACTTCAGATATATGGAATGTATGAAATACGTATGAACGGAGACTAGATTCAATTGGAATTTTTTATAAGAAAGAGATCAAAATGGAACAGAATTGAGAAATACCACTGGAACTTTTGGAGTTTTGTAAAGACTATAAAAAAAAAGGAATTTCATTTTCACCTATGCTATTATATATTCCAATTCGATTGCATACCATAAAAAAAAGTATTCATGATTGGATCTGTTCGAGCCGATAAACATATAATAAATAGAAAACTTTTTTTTTTCAACTACTTTACTTTTTCATGTATTTTGATTTCATTGTTCAAAACAAGATTTGCAGAAAAGAGAGTGATTTTTACCCATTTTGATTTGAATAGACTATTTAGAATCTCAGTGAATTGAAGTAGGTAAGAAAGCTTGTATTTTTTTATTTATTCATTTTTTTATTATTAAAATCAAAAAGAATGCACAGATATATATGTGTCTTTTTCGTCTTTTATTGCGGTACAGTTCTATTCGGGATAGCACATGCTGTGCTCTATCAAAAATTCCATTTTCTCTTGAATTTATTCAATCAAAAATGGAAATACAAAAATTTATTGAGAATTACTCCTCAAAAGCAGCCTTAGACAGATAAAAAATACCCCATTATAGAGCTATAGCTCTATAACAACGTAACGTATGTTCTGGTTCTGGGGTTTACATATACTCATCATTACTGTTATAATTGAAATTGAAGAAGATTTGAAAAAACTCAATATAAATTAGTTCTAAATCTATTTCTAATGATTTTCTTATATTATTAGAAAAAAAAAAAGAAAAATGTAGATTTCAATTCAAAAATGATCATGAATTTACAGTCAATAGTTAATGGTTCTGATTTATACTGGATTCCATCTTTGGTGACTGAAAATCGATATATTTTTTTTCGGAGTTGAAAAAAAAAAAACGAGAAAATTTCAATCGAGTTTCTATCGTTTTGGCGACATGGCCGAGTGGTAAGGCGGGGGACTGCAAATCCTTTTTCCCCAGTTCAAATCCGGGTGTCGCCTCAACAAAAGACTTAGAATCCCCTATTCTAGTAGGAAAAGACTCTTAATACTTTCTTTTCGTGATTCTAAGCCTCTGGCTCTCGAGTTCGATTCTCTAAACTAAAAAACTAAAGTTTTACCTATAAGATTCCAGGAAAACTGAAAGTCGTGGAGGGAAATCAGTCAATCTTGACTTTCCACTACTAATTTAGTTCCACTCACTGAGTTTTTAATTAGATTGGATAGCCCGAGAGTAAATAAAATTGATAGTTTTGGAAAGGACCTCAAATACTTTGTCTACAGACGCATGAAAGTCTCGGAATGCTTCGGAATGCTCAGGACATTCAATCAATATTAAATTTGATGGAGAATTTCTTTCTATTTGACTTCCCAAAATCCAATACGATAAAACAAGTCTTATTCTTTCTACATGTGAGTAAGATTACTTCTAAAAGTGTCCGTTTGCTTGTGTTTACATCTTGGGGATTCTACTAGAAATTCTATTATAAGAATAACTCATTATAAGATAAGTGGATTTTTTGGAGTAGTTGATCAAGGGTGACCAAATACCTCTCCCTTTTTTTTGACTCTGCACCAGTGATTTCACTATTATTACTGAACAATAATGGAATAGTTTTTTCATATTCATAGAAATAGGGGACAGAAGTCACATGGATATAGTAAGTCTCGCATGGGCTGGTTTAATGGTAGTTTTTACATTTTCCCTCTCCCTCGTAGTGTGGGGAAGAAGTGGACTCTAGAAGTACTCCTAATTGCGTTAAGAATAAAACTATATCAATTTTTATTAATTGTTTTAGTTTTCTAGATCGTTCGGCAATTTTTTTTTAATATTTTTTTTTGATTCATGTTTTGTTTTATTGACTCATTTTCTATTTTTATATCAGTGTTTACAAGGTTAACCATTCATAGGGTAACCCCCTTTTGAAATCTTAAGAATTTCTCATCGAATTAGGATTATATGTATTAAATGAATCAAACAAATAAATGAATATGAAAAGTATGTACATATATTTAATATTCTATTTAATTAATATTGACATTTATAAAGAAAAAAGGAGATATAGGTGGATTCCTTTATATCTTTATATTAAGATATTTCACTTGTATCTTTATACATTACAATAACCATAATGGCTAGTATGGTAGAAAGAGATCTCTTTCTACCATACTAGCGGGCCCCTTAGGATACTACTACTACTGAGTCTAATGGATTCCTTTCATTTAAGAAATTGAAATACTTTTTGTCATTGATAGTAAAATTTTATTCAAATTAATCATTTTGACTAACTGTTTTTACGTAAATTATAAGTAAAAAAGCAGTCGGAATGAGAATAAAGAGTGCAGTAGCAATAAATGCAAGAATATTGACTTCCATAATTTAATCTTTTATTATTTTTTTTCTTTGGAATATCTCGGGATTTAATCCCATAGAGATGAGAAATCTTTCGTTTGTAAATTCAATCAGATGAATTTTATTTCGATGATATCGAATGAAAGAAATATCAGGAATAACAATGAGCTATAAAATTGATTCATCGTCAAGAATTGAATAGTATAACATAGGAAGATCTTTTATCCACACCGAATGAGATTCCGGATCCAATCAATAAATATTTCTTTATGATTCTTTTCCCCGCTTTCTTTTCTACAACCTAGTACTTTCCTTGTACAATCATCTGATTTCGATTGTTTGCAAAAAGAGTTTCTAAAGAACCTTAAATAAACAATAGAAATCAAATAGAGAAAAAAAGTAAGAAGTTCAATTTCAAAGTCGAAAAATTTTTTAAGGATCTCTCATGTTTTTAGAAAACAAAGCAAGGGGGTGCGATAACGACGCGTCCCGGTAAAAAAAAAATATTCCAAAAAATTCAATATTTTAATTTTATTACGAGTTTTTTCAGAGCGTATTCATTAGGGAAAACTTTTTTGATCTTTAGTTTCAAAAAACCCTCTTTCCGTGGTTGGATTCGAAATATTTGCCATTCCTTCAGAGAAAGAAAAGTATATATAGGTACTCTTGGCAAACGTATTATACGCTATGCTATTCCATTTTGATACACGACTGAATGGGAGATCAATTGAAAAAAGCAGAAACCCCTTAGAGTATCTCTTTCTTGAAGTGTGGAATATGATAAATACTCTCAATAAGTATAATTATACTAATTTACATACGTCTCTCTACCCTCAATTGGTGCTAGTTAAAGTAATGGAAATACCCCTTTTTTTTGCTTGATGAAAAAAGACAAATAAAACAAAAAGATAAATGAAACCATTAGGATCCCCTTGCCCATAAACAAAAAGGGGAGTTGATGTCTTTTTTTTATTGAATCCGTCGGGACTGACGGGGCTCGAACCCGCAGCTTCCGCCTTGACAGGGCGGTGCTCTGACCAATTGAACTACAATCCCATGGAAATAAAGTGGATAGCTTTCATATTCCTTCTTATGATTTCATTTTCATCATTTCACAATTTTAGATTCAAATTAGTGTTTTGTAACAAAGAAAGTCACAAGTGATATATTGATATTTATATGGATATCACTTTAGTGATATCAACACGGATTACCAGTAATCCTTTCATTATTACCAAATGAATTGATAATGTATTTTTTATTGTAAAAAATACATTATTTTCTCGACTCTGTTCATTAAAGTTTATATTTAAAGGATCCATATTGATCGGGATCCTTAGCAAGATCAAGATCAGATTTTTTTATGGAAACAAAAAAGTAACTAGACACAAGAAATAACGAAAAAAGAAAAGTCGAAATATACCCCAAATTCGACTTTTTATTTCTTCCCCTTCTCTGGCATTTATGCAAAAAAAGGGTTA